CCTTTTAAGAAATAAAGTTTTTGGTCGGAATATGAGCCGAGGGATCCCTTAACTATTTGGGATTAATCGAACGAATCACACTTTTACCACTAAACTATACCCGCTATGATACGATTATTGTATATAAATATTCCTTTTGTCGAGTAAGAAAATAGGATATATAATCAAGATATGATAGAATCATAAAAGAATCAGGAAAATTCGAGCATTGACGTATCGATCTATTGTATTTCTTCAAGAATTCTAATTCTAATAGGATTAGGAAGAGAGGACTGATGGATTCTATATCATTTGGGCCTATATCATAGGAATGAAAATAAGCCTGCTTCTAATTATTGTTGTTTCAATAAAATAATTTCTAAATTTAGAATTTAAATCTTTTATAAATCAAAGAAGTCTTATTTATTTTGTATTTTATATATCAATCAATAGATAACATATTGATTAACATATTGATTGATATATTGATTAGTTGATTGTAATATTGATTTGAAGATATCTTTTTAGAGTCCGTACTTTACTTTAAATCTAAATATTTACATTTAAATATCTACTAAATAAAAATAAAATGGGAAGAACTTATAATGAAAATTTCATATATTTCTTATTTCCCGTTTTTTATTATTTGATTATTAGATTTTGATTATTTGATTATTAGATTTTGATTATTTGATTTTGATTATTTGATTATTAGAATTATAGTAACTATAATAGAGAAATTCTATATTAGAATTTAGTATATATTAATTATATATTAATTACTATATACTAAATACTAAACTAACACTTTTTTTTACTAAAGCTTTTTTTTTTCATTTCTAATAGAAAAAAAAAAAAAGAATATATTATATATATTAAAGTATATTCTCTATTTAATCTCTATTTAAAAATTTAAAATAGAGAATATTAAAATAATACTAGTAAAATAATAGAACTTAAAAATAAAAAATAATGAATGGAATAAAGAGATATAAAAAGAGATATAAAAAAACGAGGAAAATCAAAAATGGAACATACTAATTATCTTACAATTGGGAGAGATGTGGGAGAGATGGCTGAGTGGACTAAAGCGTCGGATTGCTAATCCGTTGTACGAGTTATTCGTACCGAGGGTTCGAATCCCTCTCTTTCCGGTTCCGTTGATCACTCGGTATTTTTTTCTTTCAATTTTATCGAACCTTTTAATTTATGATTTATTTAATGGTTAAAAGTTAAAAAAAGTGAAAGTTAAAAATGTAGAATTAGGTAAAATGCTAATAACATTAAAAAAAATCAAACAAGGAAAATTCCTTATTTTTTATTCTTATTCTTCACGTCCAGGATTACGCCCCGGATCATTAGATAAAAACCCGAATATGAAGAGAGAAACAAAGAATATCACTACTGTGTAAACAAAGAGTTTGAGAGTAAGCATTATACAATCTCCAAGATCTTTTTTGGTTTGGAAAAAAAAAAGAAAATATATTCTCTATTTTTATACCATATATTCTATTTTGACACCAAGAAAGAAGGTGGTTTCTAAAAATAGAAAAGAATTTTTTTAAAATAAATTTTGAATAAGAGTCAAGGCTTTCATTGCCAAAAATCTTCGTTCATACCTAGAATTCATACTTAGAATTAGAAAGTACAGGGGACTCTAACTCTACTATTAATAATAGTAAATAATAGTAATAGGGTCCCTTTAAATTTAATGGAAAGGAAAAAGATTTTAAGTGAAGAAACTGCTTGATCCAGATTTTTGCGTATATACAATAACTTCAGTATTTGAATTGAAGGTTTATGCTATAACACTTATTTGATCTTATCAATTGCTAAAATTTTTTTTGATCGAATAAATCATGAATTACCCTAGTACAGTATTTAAAATCTCATCGAAAACTTACAGCAGCTTGCCAAACAAAGGCTAATAGAAAAAAAAGCAAAGGGATTACTGGCATAACATCTACGATTGGATTCAAAAAAGCATATGCTTCGGGCAATTTTGTGAAGAAAAAACTGCTTGAATAAAAGGCAGAATTAAGACAGATACAAATCAAACTAAAAATATTAAGCATAACAAACATTTTGTTCTTGAAGATAATTGTATTCTGACTGAGTTATTATATGTTATTGCTATAACAATTGATAAAAAATAAGGTAGACCAAAAACCTTATTTGAAACTCCCCCAATCAAAAATCCTCCCATTCTCAAACCAAAAAAGAATAGAAGAAATCATATTTTCATACAATATGTTAATTGAATTATATATTATGATCAATAAATTCAGTTTAATTCTATATCTACACATATCAAAATCCAAACAACAAGATAATGCATTTCCTAACCTAGATATGTGATCGGGGAATTGACGAAGGGCCAATACTAATATTAGTTTTTAATAATGTTGAATAGAAATTGAAATGGGGCGTGGCCAAGCGGTAAGGCAACGGGTTTTGGTCCCGCTATTCGGAGGTTCGAATCCTTCCGTCCCAGAATATACCTATTCTATATTCTACTATTCTATATCAAAATAAAAAAATAAAGATTGCCTTTTTGAGCAACCTTCCTTTTTGAGCAACCTTCTAGTATAATAAAGGAAATTATTCTTTGTTATTTTTAATGACTTTTCTCAGAATCATATCTTTTTCCGGGAATCATATCTAATTTTATCATTATTAAATTAAATATTAAATATATAGGCAGACGTAATTTAATCTATTCAGTAAAGATGGAATTAGAAATCAATTTAATAATTGAGATGTGGGTTGATTCATACATCCTATTCACTTTACTTTGAATTACTTTAAGTAAAGTAAGATTTCAGAAAGATACTCAAGTCAAGTCAAAAAAACTACTGATAAAATGAGAAAATGCTTATATATATTCTTATCATTCTCTTTCATTGACATCCTTGTTTCCGTTTTTGTAATCTAAAAAAGAAGAAAAAGATTCTTATCCCTTATACTTAATGGTAAATATTGGTAATTATTTACCATAGAATATTCATAATCATAATTCATTTTAGTCACAATTGTTTAGTCTATCTGATAGGTGATAGACAAGGGTACCTCCTAGTATTTTGATTTTGTTGATTTTATCAATGAGTATGAAAAAAATAACAACTGAAATCTTCCCTTCTACTAGTCTTTTTATCCACCACTCCACTGAAAAAAAAAAAAAAGGGAGGGTTCTTTTTCAACATATCTATTTGTTTAAAATCGTTCATGGTTTAATCTTCATATGTGGATTTACCTCTCTTATAATGATAAAAAAAAAACGTTACCATAAACCGTTATTCAAATAATTATATCCAGTCAAATAACTTGACCATTTCAAAATAATTTATTTCTTCGCCTTATTGCTAATATTCAAATTGTCAATCAAAAAAATATTCATATAACATGGGTTAAATTCAATTCTTTCTGATATTTTTTCAGAAATTAACCAATAGAAGTTAAAATAAAAAATCTATATTTATAATATAGTAATATTACTCTAATTACTATATTAATTAATATAGACCTGCCAATATATACCCGTGAACCAATGACTATTCATGATTCCATAATAGAATTGAATCAATTACATACCGATTCAAAACTCAAGAAATGTTATGGTAAAACTTCGTTTGAAACGATGTGGTAGAAAGCAACGTGCGACTTGAAGGACATGATCGGCTGTGGATTCTTACATCCACTCTATCCTATAGTATATAGGAATGAAGTTGCTCCCGGCTCGACATCATTTGTTCTGTTCTACGCTAGAACCTTCATTTTTTGTTTTGTTGGTTTGTAATGTCAATAGTACATGATGGAGCTCGAGTAGAAAGTAGTGATTTCTTTTTCGGGGACAAGAATCTAAGGTTAGTACTAATCAATAAGTTGGAACAACTTCGTAAGTATATTTCCAATCTAAAAATGGAAAGGATCCCATTCGAGCAAGTTTCAAATCCAATAATAAAGCTTGTTGGAATTGGCAAAATTCTTTTGATCAAGTGTATCGCGAAAGAATCAAACTAATAATTGATTCTTTAGATAGAAAGAAATCACAAAGGGGGTATGTTGCTGCCATTTTGAAAGGAGTAAAGATCACCGAAGTAATGTCTAAACCCAAAGATTCAAGGCAAAGATAAAAGATCCTGGAACAAGGAAAAAACATTTTCGATTGTCTCAATAACAATAATTAAAATTCGATCAAAATAAAATGAAGAATCAAAATAGATTCTCAAAAGACAAACAAAAAGCAAACAAAAAGGAAAGGGGATTCGAGATCACTCAAGAAATAAAATGTCTAAGCTAAGGGGTTTGGTTTCCTTTGAGCTATTTCAAAGCTATACAACTTGAGTTAGGGGAGTACGAATGATTTTTTTCTTCGTATTTTTTCTTTTTTGTTTGAAAACAAAAAAGAAAAAATACGAAGAAGAAAAAGGGATTTTAATCCCGGCCTAATTGATTTATTTTGGATCTTTTTGACATTCTAATTCTATACATAGACAGATTTTTGAATCATTTTTCTCGAGCCGTACGAGGAGAAAACTTCTTATACGTTTCTAGGGGGGGCTTTTTTATCTACTTCTATCCCAATGAGCCATTTACCGAATCGTTGCAATTGATGTTCGATCCCGAAGAGAAGGAAGAGATCTTCGGAAAGTGGGTTTTTATGACCCGATAAAAAATCAAACCTATTTAAATATTCCTGCTATTCTCTATTTCCTTGAAAGGGGTGCTCAACCCACAGGAACCGTTCATGATATTATAAAGAAGGCAGGGATTTTTACGGAATTTCGCCTTAATCAAACGTAACTTACTTAATGAAATACACTACAAAAAAAAGGAGGGTGTGGATAACTCGTATATATATAGCTTTGTATAATCTTTTCCTTAATTTTATTAGTTATTAGCCCTCCTTCTTTTCTTTTGTTTTATTCATACTATAGTCATATCTCTCTCTAGTCATATCTCTTTTTCTAAGATAGAATGGCGTATTCTATAAATGACAAAAATCAGTTTTTTTTTTCATT